CCCCAATCCTTTTACCCATTAACATCTTAGAAGATTTCACAAAGCCGTTATCGCTTAGTTTTCGACTTTTCGGGAATATCTTAGCGGATGAATTAGTAGTTGTTGTTCTTGTTTCTTTAGTACCTTTGGTGGTTCCTATCCCCGTCATGTTCCTTGGATTATTTACAAGTGGTATTCAAGCTCTTATTTTTGCAACTTTAGCCGCGGCTTATATAGGTGAATCCATGGAGGGTCATCATTGAAATAGTCTTTTTTTCGCTTAGCGCAAAGCAATATATGCACGTCTCAAGAGAATTGAATTAAGGAATAAAAATATACAAGACTCTATATATATACGATAGAAAGCAATAGGAACACAAAATTCAAAAATTACGATATTAGAGAGTTGTAAAAAAAAAAAAGGAAAGAGATCGAAAAGATCTTTTTCCTAAAATTCTCGTTTCGTACACATAATATCCTCCTCGTTCTCGACGAATATTCATTTTCTATCTATTCTATTACTCATTAGTCAGCCAATATTCTTATTCAAATCATAATTTGAATAAGATATATTTGACGACGTGTGATTAAATAAAAAAAAAAGAGGGGGGATTCGACTTTACAGTTGATTTTATTCCACAATTGACCAAAATGAAATTTTAATAAATAATAAATTGCATGAACTTAGATCAATCAAATTGAAAATAATACTATTTCTATGCAATAATTCACACTAATCAATTGAATTTGCCCATTTAGATTGTATTCCTCGATAAACAAAACGGAAGGGTAGAAACTAATTTACAAAAAACGGGATGCCTCAAAAAGTGGATTGATTGTCGAATCGGATTGAATCTAATGGTTTACGTTATGGAAGAAAGACATGTATATGTGATATTAGATATATTAGATTAGATATTGACTCATTATATATATGAACTAAAGATATATTTCATTTGCCCTACTACTGTGTGTGGGTTCCAATAGAAGTCCTTTCATATCGTTGTCGCTGTGAATTGGCTGAAAAAAAGAGATATCGAAATAGTTCTGATGATTCAATAATATTCTTATTTCTTACTTTAATTCGAAGTTCTTAGTTATTTCCACTGGATGAATCCTATCGATGGAATAATGAAGTCCTGCCTAATTCATTGGTTGATTGTATCATTAACCATTTCTTTTTGTTGGTATGAGGAACTTATCATGAATCCACTGATTTCTGCCGCTTCCGTTATTGCTGCTGGATTGGCTGTAGGGCTTGCTTCTATTGGACCTGGAGTTGGTCAAGGGACTGCCGCGGGTCAAGCCGTAGAGGGTATCGCGAGACAGCCCGAGGCAGAGGGAAAAATACGAGGTACTCTATTGCTTAGTTTAGCTTTTATGGAAGCTTTAACGATTTATGGATTGGTTGTAGCACTAGCACTTTTATTTGCGAATCCTTTTGTTTAATCTTAGAAATAGGAAAAATTCATATTTTCCTATTTTATTGCTTTGGACTTGTCGTTTGTTTTTTCAAATTAGATAGCGACTTCACTCCTATAATTCTTTATTCGTTGAGAAAATAACCTACGGGGAAGGGCTGATTTGCAGATGAGGAATTAGTATGCCGACTCGCTTTCATCCTTCCCGTTCGTAGTCCAAGGGAAACTTTATGAGGTGTTGCAACAATGAAGGGGCAATTCACACTTTAAATCGAAGATTTTTTGACTCGATAAAAAAAAAAAAAAGAATAAATCAAAAAGAGGGGCAAAGTGATAGAAAACGAACTCTCGTCGATTTTTTAGTCTATCTATAAGAGGAGATTATATGAAAAATGTAACCGATTCTTTCGCTTCTTTGGGCCACTGGCCATCTGCCGGGAGTTTCGGATTTAATACCGATATTTTAGCAACAAATCCAATAAATCTAAGTGTAGTGATTGGTATATTGATCTTTTTTGGAAAGGGAGTGTGTGTGAGTTGTTTATTTCAAGAATAGGCTGGATCTAATCAGCTGTACCCCCTTCTGTTAGAACTAGGAAGGAGGGGTGCATGATCTCGCGAATTACTTCTTAAGAAATTATATGTAAGAACCGCAGCATTTCGTGATTAATTGGAAAATCCACTTTGATTCTCTAGCAACCAATAATATGGGGCCATTAAGATGGTTAAATCAAATCGTTTGAAGTATAGTCTAGACGCAGCATGGTACTCTTTCTACCGCTATGTTAATATAGAGGTGGTTTTCATTTAAAATGAATATTTTATCGATATAGAACACTCATCTCGATAAAAAAAAAATGGAACCACTCGGGTATTTTCCCCTTATTATCCAATGCTGAATCGACGACCTATGCCTTAGGTAGAATTGTATTGTAGAATTGTATAATTTTTGTATAATTTTGCATAATTTTTGGATTGGAACTGAAAAAAAAAAAAGAAACAACTTTGCTGGCAATTACATATTTTTGATTTTGTCAGAAGAGTCCTCTAAGTATTTTAGTTTTGCATTAGATTTGTTTTTTTTTTCATTTTTTTTACTA